TATCTATACTACCTAGTATCGTCATAATATCAGCCAATTTCATTCTTTTAACTAACTGAGGAAGAATTTGCAAATTAATAAACCCCGGCGGTCGAATTTTATATCGCCAAGGAAAAACACCCTTATCTCCTATCAGAAAAATTCCCAATTCTCCCTTTGGTGCTTCGACTCTCGCATAAAGTTCTTGCTTCGACAATTCAAAAGTCGGAGAAGGTTTTTTACTAATGAATCGATAGTCAAACTCATTCCATACAGTATCTTTTACTCTATCAAAACGGCGGATTTCTAAATTTTCATAGGGCCCTCCCGGAATTCCTTCTAGGGCCTGTTGAATAATTTTGATGGATTCTGTCATTTCACTGATTCGTACTAAATAACGAGCTAATGAATCCCCCTCTTTTTGCCATTGGACTTCCCAATCAAATTCATCGTAACACTCATAATGATCAACTTTACGAAGATCCCATTTTATTCCGGAAGCTCGTAGCATTGGTCCCGACAAACCCCAATTGATTGCTTCCTCTCCACCAATAATGCCCACTCCCTCAACCCGTTCTAAAAAAATGGGATTCCGTGTAATAAGCTTTTGATATTCAGCAATTCCTGTTAAAAAATAATCGCAAAAATCCAAACATTTATCTATCCAGCCATGAGGTAAATCAGCAGCGACTCCACCAATACGAAAAAAATTGTGCATCATTCGCATACCGGTGGCAGCTTCGAATAGGTCATATATCAATTCTCTTTCGCGAAAAATATAGAAGAAAGGAGTCTGTGCCCCAATATCTGCCATAAAAGGGCCAAGCCATAACAAATGCGAAGCTATACGACTTAACTCCAACATAATGACTCTGATATAACTGGCCCTTTTAGGGACTTTAATATTGCCTAATTGCTCTGGCGCATTTACAGTTATTGCTTCTGTGAACATAGTAGCTAAATAATCCCAACGTGTTACATAAGGCAAATATTGTATAATTGTTCGATTTTCCGCAATTTTTTCCATACCTCTGTGTAAATAACCCAATATTGGTTCACAGTCAATAACATCTTCACCATCTAGAGTAACAATGAGTCGAAGAACACCATGCATTGATGGGTGGTGAGGTCCCATATTTACTATCATGAGGTCTTTTCTTGTAGATGGTACAGTCATAGGTTTTTCCTGATTCATTCTTCCATGAATTGCTGAAAGCGAAAAGAAGTTCATCAAACTTTAAGCGAAGAATTCAAATGAACTCTTCAATTTCTTCAAATTAACGACTTTTTCTCTCTCGAATATCCAACCGCCCTATTAATTCTTTATAACGCGCTCTATTTTGTTTTGACAAATAAGCCAGCAACCGTTGACGTTTTCCCAAAATTTTCCGCAGACCTCTCTGAGATAAATAGTCTTTTTTGTGCAATTCCAAATGTGAAGTAAGTCTCCGTATCTTATTGGTGAAACTTACTACTTGAAATTCAACAGATCCTCTGTTTTCTTTGTTTTCTTCTTGTTCTTTCAAAAGAATTGAAATAAATGAATTTTTTACCATAAAATAATTTGATACTCCCCTTTTTGCAGATATTGATTTTATTGATCAGTAATAATAATGTCATAAATTTTCATGTAGTATACACAACAATCATAATTTCTTTATATTCATTTTATCAATTAACATTAACCTATTTTTGAGTTCATTTGCCTAGTGATACAAAAAGACGATACCAAATAGTTTATCTTTTTATTTATTTATAGCTTGAATTGATACGCCATTTCCTTATTATTTATCCTAATAGGACAGTACATGTGTGCATCGGGTTACTTGCATATAACATGGATATTTACAGATCACGGACAGCAGAAAAAATGAAAAAAGATGATTGATAGAACAACAGAATATATAGGAAACTCAAAATTTTCTATTATGGATACATATATATCCTTAACATACTAAAGCGGCTCCCATTATTGGTGTCAAACCAATAGCGATTCATACAAGCTAAATCCTCTAATCGATAATTAGGCCAAAAAAAGAACTTTAATTTAATTAATTCATTTTTTTTTATGTCAAAATTTTCACTTTCATCCAAAAATTGACTCCAGTTTTTTATCTTGTTCTCCTTGCAAAATAATTGATTTCTATGCACATTATTTTGATTCTTTAAATTGAAAGAAATTAGAATTCTCAATTCTCTACGACGTCTAGACGATAAAATTTTTTCAGGAACAAGCAAATTAGAATTCTTTTTGTCTCTATTTAGAGTTTTTCTTTTATGTCTTGGAATGGATTCATCAAAATGATTCTTAGCAACATTTTGGGGGTTTCGGTATCTTTGATTACTTTGGTGCTTACTTTTATGAACCAATGAAATACCTATGATTTGATACATAAAAAACTGTCCATCATTTTTTACAGATAGACGGGCAGGTTCCATAATCAAAATTCCCTTTTTCGTTAATTGTGTAAGATTTAAACGTCTCCTCATTATATCCAGATTCATTTCTTTCCTTTGAATATAGGATATAGTAATATTTCTTACATTTATGAGGCTAACCAGGAGACCGTATATCTGGATATTATTCATCATTTTTTGATTCAATTGATTCAAACGTCCAGTCCATCTTAATTGCAAAGGAAAATCTCCTTTAAATAATATGTTTAGTTTTTCAATTGATTCTAAAAAAGATTCTTCAATATTGTTTTGATTCTTTAATTCAAAATATTGTTTTGAATTGGATGGGCTAAAATTTAAAAAATCCTCACCCTCCTCTTGCCTTCCCTTTCTATTTTGATTTTCACTAAAATTTGGATTTCTATTCAAATTAAAAAGAAGTAAGTTGCTTGGGATAAACCAAGGTTTCTCTTTATATTTATGATAAAGTATCACAAGCTCTGGAAAGAAAAAAATTTTCGGATTTGATATGAGGCGATTTAAGATTAATAATTTTTCATTCATTCCCATCCAATCAAAAAAGACCTTTTTGTAATTGATTTCGGAATTTGAATCGATCGGAAGATAAAAAAGACCATTATTATGAATTTTATCCCCTATTTTGTTTTGGTCCTTATTAGGTTCAACCTGAATATTTTTATTCAATTTCCAACCCAAATATTTTCTATCTTTATTTTTTTCCATATATATATAATTGCTTTTTCCTAGATAATTCTTGATAGGAATATTTTTGAGTATGTTAACAATTTTTTCTTTCTTTCTGGTGGAATTTTCTTGCTTCTTATTTGTTTCTAATGATGATCTATAAATATAGGCCTTCTTTTTAGTTTCAGAATCAATATATTTATATGATAAACGATCATATCTATAGTTTTTTTGAAAATTATCTTCTTTATTTGGTAATAAATAGACTTTCGAGTTTTTTTTTTTTTTGTAATCAAATAATGGGTCTTTTTCATAGGAATACCATTTGTTTAGATCCTTATTTTGAGACGTCTGGCATTTCTTTTTTCCATTTCGCCCTTTTTGTGGGACTAATCTAGACCATGTAATCTGAGATAAATCGTATTGATAATGACCTCTTAACCAGTTTTTCCAGGGATTCATTCCATAATTTGGAAGTTGATTATGTGTTACTTCGGAATCAAATATTCCTTGTCTTCCAAAAAAATCCTTTATTTCATTCTTAAGAAAAAAAGACGGTCCATTATACTGAAGAATAGATCTGAACTTATTGAAGTGAATAACCTGGGTTTGTGATAATTTGAAAAATACATATTTTTGTGACAAGTAAGATAAATCAAAAAAAATATGTGACTTCCCCTTACTATTTCTAAGATTATCAAAAGCCTTTTTTATATTGATAGTCGAAATAAAGTCCATTTTATTTATTTTTTTTTTCTTTTCTTGATTTGTTTCGTTATTGTCAATGTATTTCTTAATAATTTTTTTTGTTGATTCCATAAAAAGTTGTAGAGCGATTCTGCGCATATTAATGATACATAGAAAGATATCTATGTATATCTTTTCAAAGAAAAATTGAATTAATAATTCAATATTTTTTATTTTGAATATTTTCCAAATTTTTGGCGGTGATTTTCCATTATTCTTTTTTTTTTTTTTCGTTATTTCTATTTGATTTATGATTGTGTTTCTTTTATCAATTCTATGTTTCATTTCTTCTTCTGCCTGTGAATAATTTGTGAAACCTGTAGATCGATTTTGACTAAGTGATTCATGAATTATCGGATTGCTTATTATAAAATCCTTTTCTATTTCAGTTTCATTTGATTTGTATATTTCTCGCGGTATAAATAATGGAATTTTCTTTCCTTTTAAAAGTTCTTTTAGTATTTGTTTTACAAATACTAATGCTTTTTCTTCTTTTTTTTTTATTTTTTTTAAAGCTCTTCGAACTCTAAAATTAAATTTTCTTATTTTGACTTTATAGTCTATATCTTTCAAAATTGGTTCAAAAAAGGAAGGTGTTTTTCGCGGAGGACCAAAAGGATATTCCGTTTCCATTCCAAAAACTGTTAAAAAACAAGAATCAAAATCATCTTGTTGCTTTTGATCTCTATCAGAGAGTCGTAGCTTAGATTTGTGCCAAGGTTTCAAACGAAAAGGATATAGGATTTTGATTTGAAAACCTTCGCTGAACCAATTTTTAGGAAATTCTGTTTTGGAAAATTGAAGACCATTATAGCTACACTTTAGATAAATTTCTCTATTCCAATCTTGGAAATCCTCGTACCATTCCGGAGATTGTCTCAATAAAATACGGCCGATATTCTTAGCTATTATTAATAAGGGTAATTTAATATATCTTCTAAAAATTGATTGAGCTAGTAACAGAACACTTCTTGATTTTTGTGCATATGGAATGTTCTCCCAGAATTCTATTGCGTCTTCCTGGTCGTTTTTTTTTATTTGGAATTGTTGATTTAAAATCTCGAATTCTGACTTTTTGCCCGACCAATCTCTAATAAAAAAAAAAAGTTTCATTAGGTCAGATATAGGAAAAGGAAAATCTTCCGTTTTTTCCAAAAAAAGCGGGGAATGGG